AAAAGTATTTAAATAGTTTAAATAAAACATTATATTTTCAATATAAAAATAATTATTTTAATTTTTAAATATTTAAAAATTTTAAAATTATCATAATATCTTCAATATTATATTTTACTTAAACTATTTAAATTTAAAAAATAATTACAATATAAAGGATTAAAATTAATAATAATTCTAAAATTCAATTATTTATTAAACTATTAATTTTTTTTATTTTTTTTACAAATAAAAAAATAGAAATTTTATAAATTTCATTTCAATTTTTATCTATTCTAATTCATAAATTAATAGAATTTATAAATATAAATTTATGAGATTTAATTAATTTATTTAATAATCATAAAGAATAAAAAAAAAAATTAAATAATTTAAATTTTAAATTTAAATAATATTTTAAATAAATTAATAACATATTTAATAACAATAAATAAAAAGAATAAACTAATAACTTTTCAAAAATTTCAATAAAATAAATCTCAATTTTATAATAAACAAAATAATTTATTATTAATCCAAAAAATAATGTTATTATTATTAATATAGTTATTGAAATACTAATATTTTTTCTTTCAGAAAAAGAAATAATATTAAAATAAGAAAATTTTTTTATTATTAAATAATAAAATAAACGAAATCTATAAATAAAAGTTAATAAAATCCTTAAAAATAATAAAATAAATATATATATACAGTTTTTTAATAAATATCTACATTCAATAATTTGATCTTTAGAATAAAATCCCGAAAAAAATGGAATTCCACATAAAGAAAATATAGAAACTATTAAAATTGTAGAAGTTAAAGGTATATAATTAAAAATATAACCTATAAAACGAATATCTTGAATACCTCTTATAGCATGAATTATAGATCCACATCTTATAAATATTACTGATTTAAATAATGCATGAATAATTAAATGAAAAAATACCAAATCAATATTTTTAAAAGAATATATAATAAATATAAATCTTAATTGTGATAATGTAGAAAAAGCAACAATTTTTTTTATATCATATTCAATAATAGCAGATAATCTTGCAAATAATATAGTAATCACTCTAATTAAAAAAATATAAATTAAAATAATTTCTTTATTAAAAATAAATCAATTAAATCGAATTAATAAATAAACCCCAGCAGTAACTAAAGTAGAAGAATGAACTAAAGATGAAACAGGAGTAGGAGCTGCTATAGCGGCAGGTAATCAAGAAGAGAAAGGAAATTGTGCACTTTTAGTAAATGCAGCTAACACAATTATTATTAATAATATTAAATTATCTAATTTATAAAAATTTAAAAAATTTCATCTTCCTAATATTCTAAACCATCCAATTCTTATTAAAATTAATGTATCTCCAATTCGATTTAATAAAATAGTTAATATTCCAGAATTCATACTAAATACATTTTGATAATAAATTACTAATACAAAAGAAATTAATCCTAACCCATCTCATCCTAATAAAATTCTTATTAAATTTGGAGAAATAACTAATAATATTATTGAAAAAATAAAAAAAATTATTAATAATAAAAATATATTTTTATTATATTCATGACTTATATAATCTACACAATAAATTATAATTATTCTTGAAATAAAAAATACAATAAAAATAAATATAAATGTTATTCAATCAAAAAATATCAATATATTAAATTCTATAGAATTAATATTTAAAATATTTCAATAAACTATAATATTAAACTCTAAAAAATAAAAATTAATTCTAATTAATAATAATAATAAAGACAATAAAAATAAATATATTCTTCATAAATAATAATAAATAATTTTAATTCTATAATATTTAAAATCAAACAATATCTTTAATTCCACAAATTAATATTTTTATTAAACTATTTAAATAAAATATAACGTTTATTAAAGTAAATATTAAAAATAAATAAATAAAATGAATAAATATTAAATAAAATTCTTTAAATTTAAAAATATAATATTTATTTAAATTTCTTTTATTATGAAAAACAACTCTAAATAATTTAATTCTATAAATTGTTGATAAAAATACTCTTAACCCAAAAAATAAAAAAAATAATAAATTTCATTTTACAAAAATCATAAATATAATCATTTCTCCTAATAAATTTATTGTTGTAGGTATAGAAATATTACCTATGCAAAATAAAAATCATATAATTATTACCCTTGGTGTTATTATTAATAAACCTTTATTAAAATAAATTATTCGTCTATGACTTCGTTGATAAAAAAAATTAATTATTATAAATAAAGCTGAAGAACAAAATCCATGACCTAATATAATACAAATCCCTCCTACCATACCTAATTTAGTTATACTTATTAATCCCAATATTATTACCCCTATATGAACAACTGATGAATAAGCAACAATTATTTTTATATCTACTTGAACTAAACAAATCATTCTAATAATAAAAATTCCAATAATTCTAATACCTATAAAAATTCAATTTAATTTTATAGCATAATTTATTATAAATATTTGAGTTCGTAAAATTCCATATCCTCCTAATTTTAATATAATAGAAGCTAAAAATATAGACCCAATTATAGGGGCTTCAACATGTGCTTTAGGTAATCATAAATGAAATATAAATATTGGTAATTTTACAAAAAATGATATTATTAAATAAAAATATATAAAATAAAATTTAATTTTCAAATTTATAATTTTATTTAATAAAATTATAAATATTAAAGAATTATTATCTTGATATAAATAATAAATAAATAATAATATTGGTATAGAAAATAATATTGTATAAAAAAATATATATATTCTAGCATTAATTCGTTCATATTGATACCCTCATCCTATAATTATTAATAAAGTAGGAATTATACTAATTTCAAAAAAAATATAAAAAATAAAATAATTAATTGTTCCAAATATAATTAATAAACTAATTAATATAAACATAATTAAAATTCTTAATAAATTAATTTCAAAATTTAACTCATTAGCTATAAATATAATTGAAATAATAATAATTAATATAAAAATTATTAAAAACCTTAAATTATCTAATCCAAATCTTCCATAAATTATATTAAATATATTTACAAAATTATAATTTATTACTAAAATAATTAATCTTAAAATTACTAAATTACTATAAATAATTATTATATAATTTTTTTTAATTAATTTTATTATTAACAATAAAAAAACATTATATAATATTAATTTTATCATAAAATTAAACTAGTAACTTTTAAATTATCATTTCCCTTAGATCGAATAATTATTAATATAATTCTTAATCCTAAAACTCTTTCACATACAACAAATACTAAATAATATAAAATTATATAAGTAAATAGTAATTCATATATTAAATAAGTTAAATATATTAATATACTAATTATTACTATTTCTAAAATAATTATTTCTGTAATTACATTATTTAAATTTATAGAAAATAAAATAATAAAAAAAATAAATATAAAAATTATTATAAATTTTATTAAAATAATAGCTATTAATTTAAATAAAAATATTAATTTTGTAAATTAAAAATAAAGAAAATTTATAGCTAATAAATCAAAAAAATATTTTAAATAATATATCATTAATCTCCAAAATTAATATTTTTATTAAACTACTTTTTGTATGACAAAATTAATTTATTTTCAATTAATTATTTTTTTTATTATTTTTATTATTAATTTTTTCCCTATATGAATTTATTATTCAAAAAAAATAAATCCAATAATATTTATAATTATTTTACTTTTATTTACTAATATTTCATCATTAAATTTTAGAAATTACTATTATTTAAATCTTTATGCATTTTTAATATATTTAATTATTATTGGTGGAATAATAATTATTTTTATATATTTTATTAGAACTATAAATAATGTAAAAATAACATTAAATTCATTTACAATAATTATAAATTTAATTAAATTTTTTTTAATAATTTTTATTTCAACTTATTTAATTATTAAATTAAATTATTTTATTGCCTATCCTTTAGATTTTAATTTACATTCAATACATGATTATATATCTTTAAATAAATTAAATTCTTATTTTATAAACAATATTTATATAGATAGATTTTATTGTACAACAATAATAGTAATAACATATTTAATATATGTAATAATTTATATTTCAAAAATATTTATAATAAAAAAAAAATCTATTCGAAAATTAAATAATTATGAAAAAATCTTTACTTAAACAAAATTCAATATTAAATATTATTAACAACTCTTTAGTTGATTTACCTGCACCTATAAATATATCATTATGATGAAATTTTGGATCTCTTTTAGGAACTTGTTTAATAATTCAAATCATTACTGGATTATTTTTATCTATACATTATTGCCCTAATTCTATTTATGCTTTCGAAAGAATCATTCATATTATAAAAGATGTAAATTATGGATGATTATTTCGTTTAATTCATATAAATGGAGCTTCATTATTTTTTATTTGTATATTTATTCATATTGGTCGAAATTTATATTATTATAATTTTTTAAATTTAATAACTTGAATATCAGGAATTATTATTTTTTTAATAACTATAATAACAGCATTTATAGGATATGTTTTACCTTGAGGACAAATATCTTTATGAGGAGCAACTGTAATTACTAATTTAATTTCTGCAATTCCTTATATTGGAGAAATAACAGTCCTCTGAATTTGAGGAGGATTCTCTGTTGATAATCCAACATTAAACCGATTTTTTTCTTTACATTTTATTTTACCTTTTATTGTTTTATTTTTAGTAATTATTCATTTATTATTTTTACATGATAAAGGATCTTCTAACCCTTTAGGATTAAATAGAAATTATTTTAAAATTCCTATATATCCTTATTTTATTATTAAAGATATTTTAGGAATATTTATTATATTTATTTTATTAATTTTAATATGTTTATTAAATCCTTACATTTTTATAGACCCAGAAAATTTTAATATTGCTAATTCTATAATTACACCAATTCATATTCAACCAGAATGATATTTTTTATTTGCATATGCAATTTTACGAACTATTCCTAATAAATTAGGAGGAGTAATTGCATTAATTAGAGCAATTTTAATTTTAATTATTTTACCTTTAACTAATTTTTATTTAATAAAATCAAATAAATTTTATTTTTTTAATCAAATTTTATTTTGATGATTTGTAAGAATTTTTTTAATTTTAACTTGAGTAGGAGCTAAACCAATTATTAATCCATTTATAAATATTGCTAAAATTTATTCTATTTTATATTTTTCATATTTTATTTTTTTTAATTTTATTAATAAATTATTTGATAAAATTATTTTTAAATATAAATTAATTTTTTCTAAAATTTCATTTTTAAAATGAATAAAAATAATTTTAATTAATTTAACAACAAATATATAAATATATTGATATTTTATTTAAAATATTAAAACCTAATAAATTTAAAACTCTAGGTAAAAATACTACTCAAGTTAAATCTATTAATTTATCATATCGTATCCGAGGAAAAGTTCCTCGAATTCATAATACTAAAAAAATAAAAAATATATAAATTAAATAACTTTTAAAATTTAAAAAATCTATATTAAATATTATTCAACAAAATAAATAATTTATAAATATAATTATTCCATATTCCCTAATAAAAATAATTGCAAATCTTCCTCTTCTATACTCAATATTAAATCCTGAAACTAATTCTGATTCACCTTCAGCTAAATCAAAAGGAGTTCGATTTATTTCTGCTAATAATCTAATATAAAATATAAATCTTATAGGAATCATAATAAAAAAAAAATCAATATATTTTTGTATAATTAAATATTCTTTTAATGAATATCTTTCAGTAAATAAAAAATAAAATACTATAATAATAATTATTCTAACTTCATAAGAAATAACTTGAGCAATACTACGATAAGAACCAATTAATGCATAACATGAATTAGAAGATCAACCTGCAATTATAATAAAATAAACTCTTACTCTTATAAAACATAAAATCAATAATATTAATAATTCACTAAAAAATAAATTATAAACTTTAATTATAAAAATTCATAATATAATTATAATAAATATACTAAATATAGGACTTAATATATATATATAATAATTCGATTTTTTAATTATTAATATTTCTTTACTAAATAATTTAATTGCATCAGCAAAAGGTTGAAACAAACCAATTAACCCAACCTTATTAGGTCCTTTTCGTAATTGAATATATCCTAAAACTTTTCGTTCTAATAAAGTAATAAAAGCTACTCTAATTAAAATATTTAATAAAAATAATAATTGAACTAACAATATTCTTAATTGAAATTTTATAAAAATTTTTATCTAAGAAAAAATAATTCTTTTAATTAAATTCTAAATTTAATACACTAATCTGCCAAGATAAAATTAATTTTATTCAAATTTAAATAATTTATTATTAATAAAAAGTCCTTTCGTACAAATTTATTATATTTAATTAAAGATAGAATCCGATCTGGCTCACACCGATCTAAACTCAAATCATGTAAGATTTTAAAAGTCGAACAGACTTAATAAATTTATATCTTCATAAATTATTTATCTTAATTCAACATCGAGGTCGCAATCTTTTTTATCAATATGAACTATCTAAAAAAATTACGCTGTTATCCCTAAGGTAATTTAATTTAATTTCAAAAATTTTGGATAAAAAATTCATAAATTAATGATTTTTATTATAAAAATTTTTTAAATTTTATTGTCACCCCATCAAAATTAATAAATTAACTAAATTTATTTATTTAATTAATTATTTAATAAAATTCTATAGGGTCTTCTCGTCTTTTAATAAAATTTAAGAATTTTTACTTAAAATTAATTTCAAATTTTTTAATTTGAGACAGTTTTTTTTTCATTAAATCTTTCATTCCAGACTTCATTAAAAAGCCAATTGATTATGCTACCTTTGTACAGTCAAAAATACTGCAGCTATTTAAAATTTTTCTCATTGAGCAGATTTGATTTTAAATTATATTCAAAAAACCATGTTTTTATTAAACAGGTGAAAAAATAATTTTTGCTGAATTCCTTAAACTAATCTTTAAATTAATAAATTATTTATCAATAAAATTTACTAATTTTATCATTATTAAATTAAAAATTTAATTAATTTAATTAAATTTATAAATAATTTAAATAAATATTAAATCTTTATAATAAAATTTTAATTATTAAAAATTATAAATTTATAAAAATTTTTAATTTTAAAAAAATATAAAAATAAATAATATTATAAAAATTAATATAAAGTTTATCCCTTATATTATTATAATTAATTATTAATTACAAAAAAAAATTTTAAAAATTAATTACTAAATTAAATTTATTTATAAATTAACTAGATATTAATTTATGACAAATATATCACTACAAATTTATTATTAAAAATTTTATTTAAACAAAAAATTTTATAATAAATTAGATCAAATTATTTCGAGATTTAAAAATAATTTATTAATTTTAATAAACCCTGATACAAAAGGTAAATAAATTAAATAAAATTTTATTTAATTATAAAAATTCTTTTACAATACTAATAATATTAATTTAAATAAAATTTCTTAATTATACTATTCATTTAAAATTTTAATATTATTTTAAATTTTAAAAATATAAATCATTAAAAAATAATTTATTTATAAATTTAATATTTAATTTAATTTAAAATAATTATAAAAATATCTTCTGAGTCGAAATCAGAAATTTTAAAATATAAACTATATTTTATTTCTAAATACACTTTCCAGTACATTTACTTTGTTTCGACTTATTCGTTAATAGAAGTGACGGGCAATTTGTACATATTTTAAACTTAATTCAATATTTTAAATTTAAAATATTTACTATTAAATCCTATTTCATAAATATATTAAAATATTTAATTCATTGTAACTCATTTAATCTTATAAAATTACATATTGATCTGAAATAAATTTTTATTTATTAAAATTTTAAAAAATTAAATTTTTTAAAAATTTTTTTATTACGAACATACATAAATATTAATAATAAGTTTTTCCTTTCGTGGATTATCAATTACTTAACAAGTTCCTCTAATTAGATTAAAATACCGCCATAATTTTTAATTTTAAATTTTATTTTACTAATTTTTTTTTCATTTAAATAATAGGGTATCTAATCCTAGTTTAAAAATTAACTTTTTAATTATATAAATTTTTATAATATTTTGTTATTAATTAAAATTTTACTTAATAATTAATATTATTAATATTAATTTAAATTTATACTATAAAAATTATAATAATTTTATTTATTTAGCTTGTTTAACCGCAGTTGCTGGCACAATCTTTACTTAAATTATTATAAATTACTAATAATTAATTACTTAATTAATTAAATTTATATATTAAAAAAAATTTATTTAAATAAATTTTATAAAAATTTATATATATAATAAATATACAATAAAATATAAAACTAAATTATAATTTATTTATAAATTTAATATTTAATTTAATTAAATATTATTAAATTATATTTCTATAATTTACTATTATATAAATTAAAAAAAAATCAATAACTAGTTATTATAAATAATAATAAATTAAGTATAAAATTAATTATTAATAATTAATTTTATACTTAATTTATTATTATTTATAATAACTAGTTATTGATTTTTTTTTAATTTATATAATAGTAAATTATAGAAATATAATTTAATAATATTTTAAAGATAGACTAATATAAAGTCATTAGACTCATAATCTAAAAATATCTTGCTTGATTCTTTAAATTAAAGCTATATTTATATATCCCCCCCCCTTAAACCCCCCCCGGGTCCTGGGGGGGGTTATACCTTCCTCCAATGCTTCTACCTCTTAATGAGTTGTTTATTTTTACCTTTACCTTTAATTGTCCTGCTTTGTAATATTGGTTATTGCCCCCTTAATGAGTATTCTCTATATGGGTATATGGATATTATTAGTTAGTTATCTTTTAATTAACAAATTTTTAATAAGAATAATTTAATTAAATTATTTTTATTTGCAAAATAAATGTTATACATTAACTATATTCCTAAAAAATTTTTAAAATTTAATAAATTTATTATTTTTTTTTTGTAAAAAAAATGTTTTTTTTTTAAACTAAAATTTTTTAACTATTTAACTATATAAGTATATAATTTGAAATTATATAAAAGAAGTAAATCTTCTAATAGTTTTATTTATTAGTGTAATATGCACAAAAATTTTTGAAGTTTTAAGAAATAATTAAATTTATTATAAATATTAATTGAAACCAAAAAAGAGGTAAATTATTGTTAATAATTTCATTGTATTAAAATACCAATTAATTTAGTAATAGGAAAATTATTTCCATAAATAAATTTACAATTTATTACTTATATTCAGACATATTACTTTAAAATTTGTAAATTTATTTACATTTTAAACTTTGAAGGTTTATAGTTTATTTAATAACTTAAAATTTTAAAAAAAATTTAATAAAATTAAAATTCTTAATAAAATTAAATTTAAAAGAGTAAAATTTATAGATTTAGAAAAAGTAAGTTTATTAAATATAAAAAATTTAATATTTAAAAATTTAAATATAAAAATATTTAAAATTATACGTATATAAAAAAATATTCTAATAACTGAAACAATAATTATTAAAATTGAAAAAATTATTAATCTAAAATTTCTAAATATTTCAATTGAATAAATTTTTAATGAAAATCCAATAAAAGGAGGAACACCTATAAGAGAAAAAATTAAAATAGAAAATTTTAATAAAATTTTTTTATTTCTTAAATAATTTAATTTTAAAGAATTTAATCTAAAAATATTTAATTTATAAAATATTATTGATAAATTTAATATAATAAATAAATAAACAAAATAATATTTAATAAATAAATTTTCACTAATTAATAATAAAATAATTATTCAACTATTTTGAATTATGGAAGAATATATTATTAAAATTTTTAAATTCCTTAAATTAAATCTGAATAATGCAGCAAAATATATATTAATAATTATAATTAAAAAAGTTAACAATAAATATAAATTTTTTTGATAAATTTTTATTAAAATAATTAATGGAATTAATTTTTGTGTAGTTAATAATATAAAAATATTTATTCAATTTAATTTATTTACGATATTTATTATTCATAAATGAAAAGGAAAAATTCTTAACTTTACAAATAAAGAAAATGTAATTATTATATAAATTAAAAAAAAAAATCTATTATTTAAATCTATAAATATTGAAGATATTAAAAATACATAAGATCTTCCTGTTTGAATAAAAAAATAATTAATTAGATTTCTAATTAAATTTATTTTATCGAAATTTATTATTATAATAAATGTAATTATATTCATTTCTATAATTATTCATATTGAAATTCATGAATTTCTAACAAAAATTATTAAAGAAGTAATAATTAATATAGGAAGAAATAATCTATAAACATAATAAGTTAAAAATATAAATTATAAAAATTATAATGATGTGCCTGAAAAAAGGGTTATTTTGATAGAGTAAATTATATAATTTAAAATTATCATCATTAAAAAATAGGAATAATTTTATTCTTTATTAAATTAGAAATTTAATTTTTTATCTATTTCAAATCTAAACCTATAAGATAAATTTAATTTTGCAAATTAATATTTTAAATTTAAATTATTAGATTATATAAAATTTATTTATATTATTTAAATCAATTAAATGCTCCTTCTTGTATTTCTACATAAATTCCATAAATTAAAAAAGATAATAATGAAGCAAAATTATATAATATTAAATAATAATAATTATCATCAGCTAAAATAATAGGAATAATTAATGAAATTTCTACATCAAAAATTAAAAAAATTACTGAAATTAAATAAAATTGTAAAGAAAATGGTTTTCGTAAATTAGATTGTGGATCAAATCCACATTCAAAAGGAGATATTTTTTCTCGTATTTTAAATATTTTTTTTGAAATTAAAAAATTCATAAATATTATTAACATAATTAAAATAAAAGCTATTAAACTAATAAAAATTAAAAAAATTATTTATATTAAAAATTAATCATTTTAGGTGGAAACTAAATATACTATATATATATTATATAAATAAATAAAAATTCAATAATAAACAAAGAAGTACAAAAATAATCAAACAATATCGACAAAATGTCAGTATCAAGCAGCAGCTTCAAATCCAAAATGATGAGTAGAAGAAAAGTTATTATTAAAAATACGAATTAAATTAATTATTAAAAATAAATCTCCAATTAATACATGTAAACCATGAAATCCAGTAGATATAAAAAAAATTGATCCAAATACTGAATCTGATATAGAAAATGGAGCTCAATAATATTCATATAATTGAAATCCAGAAAAAATTAATCCTAAAATAACTGTAATAAATAAATAAAAAAATCTTTTTTTATTAAATTTATTAATAATTAAATAATGAGTATAAGTTACAGTAACACCAGAAGATAATAAAATTAATGTATTTAATAAAGGAATAGAATAAGGATTAAATAATTCAATATTTTTTGGGGGTCATAATATTCCTAATTCAATTCTCGGGGATAATATTATATGAAAGTAACATCAAAAAATTCTTAAAAAAAAAAAAACTTCAGAAATAATAAATAAAATTATTCCTATTTTTAATCCATTATAAACTTTTTTAGTATGAAACCCTTGATAAGTTCCTTCACGAATAACATCTCGTCATCATAATATTACTCTTAAACTTAAAGATAATAAATTAAATAATATAAATTCATAACCATTTTTATTAAATCAATTTAAAATTGAAATAAATATATTTATAACATTAATTGAACTAATAATAGGTCAAGGCCTTAATGTAACTAAATGAAAAGGTTGAGATATTTTTATCATATTTTACTTCATTTATATAAAGTAATCTTAAAATAGAAAATACATATGCTTGAATTATTGCAACTGATAATTCTAAAACAATTAAAATTGTTTGACTTAAAATTATCAATAACAATAAAATTAAAGATAAATTTCTTCCAGTAGAAGAAATTAAAGTTATTAATAAATGTCCAGCAATTATATTTGCTGATAATCGAATTGCTAAAGTTCCAAATCGAATATAATTTCTAGTTGACTCAATTAAAACTATAAATGGTATTAAAATACCTGGAGTTCTTTGAGGAACTAAATGAGTAAATATATGATTTGAATAAAATATTCATCCAAAAATTATAAAACTAAATCATAATCTAAATCTTAAAGATATAGAAATAGATATATGTCTAGTCCCTACAAAAATATAAGGAAATATTCCTAATAAATTATTTAATAAAATTTGAATAAATATATTTAAAAATATAAAAATATTAAATACTATAATTTTAAAATTTAATAATGATTTAAATTCAAAAAATAAAAAATTTAAAATAACATTTAATAAATAAATATTTCGAGAAGGAATAAATCAATATGATAAAGGAATAAAACTAAAAATATAAATTATTCTTAATCATTTTAATGAAAATAAAATAGAAGTTGAAGGATCAAAAATTGAAAATAAATTATTTATCATAATAATTTATAAAAAAATTTTTTATATACTATTTTTTTATGTAATATTTTATTAAAATAAATATAATATAATAAAATTAATATAAATAAAGATAATAATAATGTATAAAAATTTAAAATTACTCAATATATAGGTATTATTTGAGGAATTAAAAAATAATTTTAAAAAATTAACTTTAATTTGACAAATTAATATTATTAATTAACTAATTTTTCAAGTAAAATCTTAAAGTAAGAGTTGAATTTTTAATTCAAAAATAATAAATTAACGTTTATTTTACTTGAATTTTATATAATATTTTATAACATTTCTAAATTTAGTTACTTCTATCACTACAGGTATAAATCTATGATTAACTCCACAAATTTCTGAACATTGACCATAATAAATTCCAGGACGAATAATATTTAATCTAATTTGATTTAATCGACCAGGAATAGCATCAACTTTAATTCCTAATCTTGGAACTGTAAAAGAATGAATTACATCTAAAGAACTAATTAATAATCGTATATGTATATTAAATGGTACAATTAATCGATTATCAACATCTAATAATCGAAATAAATCATTATTTATAAATGAATCAAATTCCATTATTATTAATTCATTACTTTCATAAGTTCAGTACCATTGATGTCCAATAATTTTTAGAGTTATTATTGGATTATAAATTTCATCTAATATATATAAAATTTTTAATGAAGGAAAAGCAATAACTAATAAAAATAAAATAGGAACAACTGTTCAAATAATTTCAATTATTTGACCTGATAATAAATTTTGATTTAAAAAATAATTTTTAAAATTAAAAATTATAAAATATATAACTAAAATAATAATTATACAAATAATTATTATTACATGATCATGAAAATTAATTAAATTTTCTATTATTGGAGAATTTGCGTCTTGAAAAAATATTTGACTTCAAATAGTAATTTCTAAAAATAATAATAAATTATATATATAGAATTTAAATCTATTGCACTAATCTGCCATTTTAGAATTTTTTAAAAAGTTTAGGAATTTCATTATAAGTATGACCGGGTAATGGATAAGAATTTAATCATTCTACTGAACTATTTATTGATAAATGAAAAATTAATATTCGTTTACTAATTATTCTTTCTAAAATTAAATAAAAAAATAATATCACTCTAGTTAAAGTAATAAATCTTCCAATTGAAGAAATTAAATTTCAACATAAATATGAATCTGGATAATCTGAATATCGTCGAGGTATACCTCTTAATCCTAAAAAATGTTGAGGGAAAAAAGTTACATTTACCCCAATAAATATAATTATAAATTGAACTTTTAATATAAATTTATTTAAAGATAATCCAGTTAATATTGGATACCAAAAAATAAATCCTCCAAAAATTGCATATACTGCTCCTATAGATAAAACATAATGAAAATGAGCAACTACATAATAAGTATCATGTAAAACAATATCAATAGAAGAATTAGATAAAATAATTCCAGTTAATCCACCTATAGTAAATAAAAAAATAAATCCAATAATTCATATATTAACAATTGATAAATCTATTTTATTCCCTAATATTGTTGCTAATCATCTAAAAACTTTAATTCCTGTAGGAATAGCAATAATTATAGTAGCTGAAGTAAAATAAGCTCGAGTATCAACATCTATACCTACAGTAAATATATGATGAGCTCATACAATAAATCCTAATAAACCAATAGAAATTATAGCATAAATTATTCCTATAACACCAAAAGTTTCTTTTTTATAATTTTTTATACAAATTATATGAGAAATTAAACCAAATCCTGGTAAAATTAAAATATAAACTTCAGGATGTCCAAAAAATCAAAATAAATGTTGATATAAAATTGGATCACCTCCTCCTATAGGATCAAAAAAAGAAGTATTAATATTTCGATCAAACAATAATATAGTAATTGCACCAGCTAATACTGGTAAAGATAATAATAAAAGAATTGAAGTTAATAAAATTGATCATGCAAATAATGGAATAATTTCAAATTTAAAAATTTTTATATTAATAATAGTAGTAATAAAATTAATTGAAGCTATAATAGAAGAAACTCCAGCTATATGTAATCTAAAAATAGAAAAATCTACAGATATTCTAGAATGAAATACTAATGATGATAAAGGAGGATAAACAGTTCAACCTGTTCCAGTTCCTGACCCAACAAATATTCTCAAAACTAATAATGTTAATCTAGGAGGTAATAACCAAAAACTTATATTATTTATTCGTGGAAAAGCCATATCAGGAACATTTATTATTAAAGGAATTAAAAAATTTCCAAATCCTCCTATTATAACTGGTATAACAAAAAAAAAAATTATAATAAATGCATGAGCAGTAACTACAGAATTATAAATTTGATCATTTCCAATTAATGAACCTGGACTTCTTAATTCTAAACGAATTAATATTCTTAATGATAATCCTACGATTCCTGATCAAATACCAAAAATAAAATATAAATTTCCAATAATTTTATGATTTGTAGAAAATAATCATTTTTTCATATTTAT